AGAACTTCTCTGTTCCTTCACTAACCGGACCTAAAATTCCGGAAATTACAAATGCCAGGATAGGAATAAGACTTGATATTATTAGAAATGCCCAGAAAATCTCATATTCGTGAAGCAGAAACATAGATTCACTCCTATTAATGTGTACTAAATAGGTCAATATGGGTCAATTCCAATTGGAATTGTCGATTCGATTTTTTGTATAGGTTTTCTTAGATTTTTCAATTTCGAAATGAAAAGAAAATAAATAGATAAATAAATAGAAATAAAATAATCAAATCTAGAAAAAAAAACGGTAAGAAATTTCGAAAATCAAAATCAATAAATAAATGAAATGATTATTTCATTAAAATCTCAGTAGAGTATTAGTCTTTCTATTAATTCGATACGGATATTTAATTAGAAAAGAATCCCATATTATCCAAGGATTCGACCGACTAGACCAAATAAAATACCAAAGGGGGTTCAACTCATAGAAATAAAAGAAGGTACAAATGTTCATACATTTCCTATTAGGATACCAATGCATTATCTCTGAAAGAATCAATTAGGGTTTTTCTTCCACCAAAAGGAAATTTCTTAGGGTATTTCAAAAAAGGCATGGAATTAAACTGTAATTTTTAGCCAGCCAGGATCAGAATTTGCACTTATAAAAAAAGGATTGTGATTGGGTATACTTAAAAGTGTATCAACATTTCTTTGATCGGGGACGGAAAAAGTTGTATGGAATTCACTCAGGAGGATTAATTAAAAGGAACGAATTTGTTTGTCTGAGATTTGCGAAATACTAATTGAATTGATTTGCTAAATAGTAATTGAATTGGATAATGAATTTTGAGAAAGATGAATATTTGCTCATTATATTGGCTTCGGCCCAATCCTTTTTTCAAGATTGGGCCCAGTTTATTTAATTGAATTTCACTTAGAGAACAAACAGGAATTATCAAGCAACAAATTGATCTGGCTTATCTACCTCTTCGAACTCGAATTTGATTTCCTTCCACACTTCACAAGCAGCACCAAGCTCAGGGCTCCATTTGCCAGCTTCACGGATAATTTCATTACCTTGAGAAGCTAAATCACGCCCTTCATTACGAGCTTTTACGCATGCTTCTAAAGCCACTCGGTTAGCTACTGCACCAGGTGCATTTCCCCAAGGGTGTCCTAAAGTTCCTCCGCCGAACTGTAATACGGAATCATCTCCAAAGATCTCGGTCAAGGCAGGCATATGCCAAACATGAATACCTCCGGAAGCCACAGGCAGAACACCCGGCATAGAGACCCAATCTTGAGTGAAAAAGATACCGCGGCTTCGGTCTGTTTCAATATAATCATCGCGTAGTAAATCAACAAAACCTAAAGTCAGCTGACGGTCACCTTCCAGCTTACCCACTACTGTACCAGCGTGAATATGATCTCCGCCGGACATACGTAATGCTTTAGCTAGTACACGGAAATGCATACCATGATTCTTCTGTCTATCAATAACTGCATGCATTGCGCGGTGAATATGAAGAAGTAAACCGTTGTCTCGGCAATACGCAGCCAAGCTAGTATTTGCAGTGAATCCCCCGGTTAAGTAGTCATGCATTACGATAGGAACTCCCAATTCTCTGGCAAATACGGCCCTTTTGATCATTTCTTCACACGTACCTGCAGTAGCGTTCAAGTAATGTCCTTTGATTTCACCTGTTTCGGCTTGCGCTTTATAAATTGCTTCAGCACAAAATAGGAAACGATCTCTCCAACGCATAAATGGTTGTGAGTTCACGTTTTCATCATCTTTGGTAAAATCAAGTCCACCACGAAGACATTCATAAACCGCTCTACCGTAGTTTTTCGCGGATAATCCCAATTTTGGTTTAATAGTACATCCCAATAGGGGACGGCCATATTTGTTCAATTTATCTCTTTCAACTTGGATACCGTGAGGTGGACCTTGGAAAGTTTTGGAATAAGAAGGAGGAATTCGCAAATCCTCCAAACGTAGAGCTCGTAGAGCTTTAAACCCAAATACGTTACCTACAATGGAAGTAAACATGTTGGTAACAGAACCTTCCTCAAAAAGGTCTAAAGGATAAGCTACATAACAAAAATATTGATTTTCCTCTCCAATAACAGGTTCGATGTGGTAGCATCGTCCTTTGTAACGATCAAGACTAGTAAGTCCATCAGTCCACACGGTTGTCCATGTACCAGTAGAAGATTCGGCAGCTACTGCAGCCCCTGCTTCCTCGGGTGGAACTCCGGGTTGTGGGGTTACTCGGAATGCTGCCAAGATATCAGTATCTTTGGTTTTATATTCAGGCGTGTAATAAGTCAATTTGTAATCTTTAACACCAGCTTTAAATCCAACACCTGTTTTAGTCTCTGTTTGTGGTGACATAAGCCCCTCCCCCCAACTCATGAATTTCGAATTCTCACAATGACAAGGTCTACTCGACATGAAATAGGCATGAATGAAAGCTTTGAAAAACGGATGAAAAAATTGGCAACTAATATGATCCACTAATTTCATTAAGAAGACCATGTATTTGATTCGCCAAATACATCATTATTGTATACTCTTTGGTGTGTATGGCGCAACCTAATACGGATTTTTCCAATTTCTTAAATCAAACCCTCTTCTTAAATCAAACCCTCTTCTTAAATCAAACCTTCTTTTTATTTGAATCTAAATATCTAATAGACTAAGAAAAATCCCCTCTTGACAGTTCGATATGTTGTATATGTAAATCCTAGATGGGAAAAAAAGCATAATGCATCCAAGGGATAAAACACCAATGGACTCCAATTTCTATACAAAAAAAATCAAAAACAAGGGCCCATGAGAATAATGAATGAATCATAAATCGAATTTAGGTTCGAATTTCATAAATAGAAAGAATCGAATTCTAATATATATATGTGGATCAAATTAGATATAATGAGAGATAAATAAGATAATAATGAGAGATAAATAAGATCTATTGCCTCATTCATTATTCTTATACTTGTTGTTGAGAAGGCTATTTTGAAAAGGAGTTGGTTGAACTTGAAAAATGACTCATTGAATGAGTCAACGATTCCATTGGATTCCGTTGGAGGATACTGACTAAATCAAGTGCTAACTTCCTTATTGATTCCTTATTGAATTAATCGATCAACTTGCTATCGGACATTTTCGATTCGGAAATATTCCCAACCCATTTTGACATATTTCACTTTATCATAATTATGAGAATCAATCCTAAAAGTTCTGGCCCTGCGGTTTCCACACGTGAAGAAAAAAAGCTAGGACGGATCGCTCAAATTATTGGACCAGTACTGGATGTTGCTTTTTCTCCGGGGAAGATGCCTAATATTTATAATGCTTTGATAGTTAAGGGTCGAGATCCTGCCGGTGAGCAAATTAATGTGACTTGTGAGGTACAGCAATTATTAGGAAATAATCGAGTTAGGGCTGTAGCTATGAGTGCTACAGATGGTCTGACGAGAGGAATGGAAGTGATTGATACAGGAGCTGCTCTAAGTGTTCCAGTTGGTGGGGCTACTCTCGGGCGAATTTTCAACGTTCTTGGGGAGCCCGTTGACAATTTAGGTCCTGTAGATACTAGCACAACATCCCCTATTCATAGATCTGCGCCCGCTTTTATACAGTTAGATACAAAATTATCAATCTTTGAAACGGGGATTAAAGTAGTGGATCTTTTAGCCCCTTATCGCCGTGGAGGAAAAATTGGACTTTTTGGGGGAGCTGGAGTGGGTAAAACAGTACTCATCATGGAATTAATCAACAACATTGCTAAAGCTCATGGGGGCGTATCCGTATTTGGTGGAGTGGGGGAACGTACTCGTGAAGGAAATGACCTTTACATGGAAATGAAAGAATCCAAAGTGATTAATGAAGAAAATATTCCAGAATCCAAAGTAGCTCTAGTCTACGGTCAGATGAATGAGCCGCCGGGAGCTCGTATGAGAGTCGGTTTGACTGCCCTAACCATGGCAGAGTATTTTCGGGATGTTAATGAGCAAGACGTACTTCTATTCATCGACAATATCTTCCGATTCGTTCAAGCAGGATCAGAGGTATCCGCCTTATTAGGTAGAATGCCTTCCGCGGTGGGTTATCAACCTACCCTTAGTACAGAAATGGGGTCCTTGCAAGAAAGAATTACTTCTACCAAACAAGGGTCTATAACCTCCATTCAAGCAGTTTATGTACCTGCAGACGATTTAACCGACCCTGCCCCTGCCACGACATTTGCACATTTAGATGCTACTACCGTACTATCAAGAGGATTAGCTGCCAAAGGGATTTATCCAGCGGTGGACCCTTTAGATTCAACATCCACTATGCTCCAACCTCGTATCGTTGGCGAGGAACATTATGAAACTGCACAAAGAGTCAAGCAAACTTCACAGCGTTACAAGGAACTTCAGGACATTATAGCTATCCTTGGGTTAGACGAATTATCCGAAGAGGATCGTTTAACCGTGGCAAGAGCACGAAAAGTTGAACGTTTCTTATCACAACCCTTTTTCGTAGCAGAAGTATTTACGGGTTCTCCAGGAAAATATGTCGGTCTCGCAGAAACAATTAGGGGGTTTCAGCTTATCCTTTCCGGAGAATTAGACAGTCTTCCCGAGCAGGCCTTTTATTTGGTGGGTAACATCGATGAAGCAACCGCGAAAGCTATTAATTTAGAAGTGGAGAGCAAATTGACGAAATGACCTTAAATCTTTGTGTACTGACTCCTAACCGAATTATTTGGAATTCAGAAGTAAAAGAAATTCTTTTACCTACTAATAGTGGCCAAATTGGTATATTACCAAATCACGCTCCCATTGCTACAGCTCTAGATATAGGTCTTTTGAGAATACGCCTCAATGACCAATGGTTAAGAGTCGCTCTTATGGGTGGTTTCGCTAGGATAGGGAATAACGAGATCACCATTTTAGGAAATGATGCGGAGATTAGTACGGACATTGATCCACAAGAAGCTCAGCAAGCTCTTGAAATAGCGGAAGCTAACTTAAGTAAAGCCGAAGGTAAGAGACAAACAATTGAGGCGAATCTAGCTCTCAGACGAGCTAGGACGCGAGTAGAGGCTATCAATGCTATTTCCTACTAGTCAATATACCAAAAAGTTCTTTTGATTTCTACACTCTTTTTTGATTCCGCTAATTGAATCCAATTCAGTCTAATCTGACACAAGGAAAAAAAGAGGATGCACAAAAAAACTTATTAGATACCATCGATTCCGGTATCTAATAAGTTATACCTACTATTGGATTTGAACCAATGACTCCCGCCGTATGAAAGCAATACTCTAACCACTGAGTTAAGTAGGTCATTTATCACTACAAATAAAAAAAGAGACCCATCCCTTCGTAAACTATAGATACAATATTACTTCTAATTCTAGGTACAATATGACTTCTAGTCAATACTAATCCTTAATAAGAAACAGATTCGAGAGTGATTCCCTGGATCATAAAATATTCGTTTTGCCAAGAAATTGATATCTATCTTGACAACAAATTATCTATATATTAATATATCTATGACGAGGGCTATAGCTCAGTTAGGTAGAGCAACTCGTTTACACGTGCGCCAATGCTTTTCAAGGAAGTCCATTATGCAATCAATATATCTTATTGAGAAATCGATGTCTTACTCCACGGATTCGAAAGAACAGGAGAACAATAGCCTGACAAATATTCATTTGGTTCAATTCGATTCCGATGTGAATATGGGAATTCTGGTGCCAAAGAAAATTCATCATTGATTTGAGAATTGATAAGGTAAATACCGGGTTTATTCAATGCTAGGCATAATGAGTATAAGGGCCTCAAAATAACCTCTTTTCGTCCTATGAACTTTAAGGTGTATGAAGTCTCATATTTGACTCTTGTAGTGAAGCGATAGAGACTATATTGAATTTATTAACTTCAACTTAGTTGAATCTAGGCCGAAAGCAGACCTACGTCAAGGTAAACCCCTTTTTTGAAACACTTTGGTATTGCTCTTGGATCAGAATCAAAATAATGAACCAGAGCACATGGAACCATCTCACTATCTTATTACTTTTTCTTGAAAAGAAGAAACAATATGGTGGACTAACTGATCTTTTCATCAGTTGATGAAAGAGCCCAATGCAACAAAATGCATGTTGGGTCTTTGAAACAGTTTGAATCATTTCGATACTAATTAGTTTGATCTGTTTTACCGAGAAGGTCTACGGTTCGAATCCGTATAGCCCTATAGATTCTATTTCCATTCTATATTTGTATTTGGATCCGTTTCATAGTACTTGTTTATGACGGGTGGGTTGGTTCATTTAGTTGGTACGTAGAAATGCAAATATTACCACATACTTGTATACATTCGTGGATACATCGAAATAAAACCCAAATTCCATGTCAATGGATCCAAGGTCTTGACATGGACGGTTTTCTCTTTTATTATCTATTATGTTCGGATCTTACGTGTTGACTGAGTGTTACGTCTTGCCTGAGTCTTACGTGTTGACTGAGTCTTACGCGGAGTCTTACGTGTTGCCTGAGTGTTACGTCTTGCCTGAATCTTACAGGGGGCTTGACATGTCCGTTTTTTTGTTTTACCATCCATTATGATATCTGAGCAAGATGCGTCTTTGGCGGGTCTTTTACCTCGGGCGAGTCTTCTAATTTTACATAGGGGGGCTTATCTGATGTGGTTACTACGTCTATCTTATACGACTCTAACTTGGTTATTACGCGGTTGTTACACGCTTGTTAGGTCGATCTTGCGTGGTTCCCATACGGTTCTTTCCTGGATCCTACTTGAGCTTTATGCCGTTCTTGCGGGGATCCTCCGCGCGGCTTACTGGCTTCTTGGGTGGGTGATAGGGGGGGCTTACTTGCTTCTTTCGTTGGTGTTGGGCGGAGCTTACTTGCTTCTTACATGCCTATTCCGAAAACGAAATAAACAAAATAAACGAAATACTGGATAAAATTCAATTATGGATCTTATAGAATTCTCAGAATTCTTACGTCGGGCTTATGTAGTTCTAAAGTGGGTGTTACGCATAGTTCTTGAGTGGTTGTTAGGTAGAATTTTTTAATATTAGATCCTATTATGGATCTTTGTTAGAAAATTCGGAGATGTTCTTATATTATTTATTATTGATCTTTGAAAATAAAATGATTTGGAGGTTTATTGGTCTTAGGTAGAAAATGGGAGATGCGATTCTGGTTAGATGCAATTCCCGGTCTTAGGCAGAATTTTATGCTATTCTGGTTAGATGCAATTCCCGGTCTTAGGCAGAATTTTATGCTATTCTGGTTAGATGGAATTCTGGGTCTTAGGGAGAATTAGATGAAATTCCCGGTCAATTAGAGTCTATTCTGGGTCTTAGCCCAATCTTGAACAGAGGATTGGGTCGAAGCCAATATAATGAGCAAATATTCATCTTTCTTAAAACTCCTTAGTCTTGACACGGGCACTTTTTTGTTTTATTGGATTATATGATTGGATTCTATGAGTCTGAATTAGACTGAATTCTTTCATAGTAAGAAAGAAATCTTTTTCTTTTCCACGAGAATTTATACACGACATGAGAGAAACTCTTCCTTCCCTTCTATTACTATTAGGAAATAGATCGAGAAAAAAATTCTCTCAATTAAAGAAATCCATATTGAAATGTTGAAGCAATATGTCGGATTCCTATAAGCATAATCTTTGATTTCAATTTCGTTTTTGTTATTCCCCCTTTTTTTAGTTAACCCTCGGAATAATAATGGGATCAATATGCTTCATTAGGATCCGAAATTGAATAGTAAAAGAATTCTTGATCAAATGACTATCCACCTCCAATGACTATTCATCCATTGTATTATATCAAAAAGAGAGGATTCTTATGGCGAAAAATGAATGAATCAATGTATAATATTGGGCATACCAGTGAAAATGGGGCCCCCCACTAGAAATCATATAGAGAAAAGCATTTTTCGTTGGATTTGTAATGAAAGTAGAAATTTCATGTTAATTCGAATATGAAACTTAATGGTACGGAGAGGAGGAATCGCTTTATGAAATCAAGTGATTTTGGACTTGATAGGAAGAAATTTCATGTTAATTCGAATATGAAACTTAATGGTACAGAGAGGAGGAATCGCTTTATGAAATCAAGTGATTTTGGACTTGAATTTCAATCTAAGGAGATAGAATATAAAGAAATGGAATGTAATGACAATCTTAATATCAGTGATCAGTTTGGCCATTTATGGGTTGAATGCGAGGATTGTTATGGATTAAATTATAAAAACTTGTTTAAGTCAAAACTCTATATTTGTGAATATTGTGGAACTCATTTGAAAATGAGTAGTTCAGATAGAATTGAATTTTTGGTTGATCCGGGCACTTGGGATCCCCTAAATGAGGATATGGTCTCTATAGACCCCTTTGAATTTGATTTCGAAGAGGAGACTTATAGCGATCCTGAAGAGGAGGAAACGAGTTCTGAAGATGAAGAGGAGATTTATTGGGATTCTGAAGAGGAGGAAGATATGAGTCCTGAAGAGGAGGAGGATATGGATCCTGAAGACGAAGAGGATCCTTATAGGCGTCGTATGCGTCGTATGAATGCTTATCGACTACAGCTAGGTGGATTTCTTCGATCAAAGATAGAAGAACTAAACGATGCTCTTGAAGAAATTCGTGTTGAAGAGGTGAGTGAGCGGATCCTTTCTAAAGAGGAGCCTGGGGATGAAGTTCGCGTTGCTGATCGACAAGAGAGAACTGCAGCTATTCAAGAAAATAAAAAAAAACTAAGCGATGCTATTAGAGAACTTTGTAGCGAAAATTGGTTTCCGGAGGATATGGGTCCTGAAGAGGAGACGGGTCCTGAAGAGGAAGAGGAGCCTTATGGGGATCGTATCAATTCGAATCAAATAAAGACAGGTTTAACTGAAGCTATTCAAACAGGCGTAGGTCACCTAAACGGTATTCCTACAGCAATTGGGGTTATGGATTTTGAGTTCATGGGAGGTAGTATGGGATCCGTAGTAGGCGAGAAAATAACCCGTTTGATCGAATATGCTGGTAATCTAGGTCTACCTCTTATTATTGTGTGTTCTTCTGGGGGAGCCCGCATGCAAGAAGGAAGTTTGAGCTTGATGCAAATGGCTAAAATATCTTCTGCTTTATATGACTTCCAAGTCAATAAAAAACGATTGTATGTACCCGTCCTTGCTTCTCCTACAACCGGTGGGGTTACAGCCAGTTTTGGTATGTTGGGGGATATCCTTATTGGTGAACCTGGTGCCCTTATTGCATTTGCGGGTAAAAGAGTAATTGAAGAAACATTGAAAGAGGAAGTACCCGAGGGTTCACAAGCATCCGAGTGTTTGTACCATAGTGGTTTATTGGACATCATCATACCACGTACTCTTTTAAAAGGTAGTCTGAGTGAGTTATTGAAGCTCCATGGGTACTTTCCAATTACTTAATTGAATTCATTGGAATAAAAAAATGGCGTTTTCCTTGGTAACATATGTTATCCTCGTAGTAAGATTCAGAAATTTCGGATCATGATTAGTAATTAGGAACTCTCTATCAACGAGAGTTCCTTTTTATAGGAATTAAGAAAAAGATTCCTTAGTAAAAACAAAAAAAAAAGAATTTCATTTGACCTGACCTTATTATGTCTTAATTTTATTATCTCTTTTCTAATATTGGATTTAGTCCCATTTTTCTTTATGAAAATTGGAATTTCATATTCTTTTAGAATATTTCTATATTTATCCATTTTATTTACTATTTTTTTTTCAATCTCTTTTTCATTTTCAAATAAATATGAAATGGATTTTCATATTTTATTAATATGAGATTTGAATAAAACTAAATAACCGAATACTAAAATCAAATAGAATACTAATAGAAATAATGACAAAAATAGAGAAAGAAAAATACATTTCATAGAATAGAGAACTAGAAAAAAATTCATAAAAGAATGAATTTCATAATTATGAAAGAATTAATTAAATAATTATCAAAATACATTATTATAAAGAATATTGGAAATAATTAAGCAATATAGAAATCCCTATATAGAAATGAAATAAATTCAATCAATAATTAATATAGACGAAATCAAATATGGAATAGAAGTAATTTCGAAAAATACACTTTTTTTACTACAAATCAAATCCTCGTTTTGTATTAGATTCATTAGAGTCGTGAATTCCTAATAATAATCAAATTCTTAAGGGAAGAACGAGAAAAGAAGAGAAGAATGAAAAATGGATTAAAGTGAATTATCATACATCGTCGTGTAGAAAGATGAATGGGTACACTTAATTCTATATTCCTTGCACTTATTAACTAGTTAATATTATTTATAATAGATATACTTATCATGAGATATCTTTCCTTAGAATTCTAAGAGGTAGAAATATTAAATCGAGGCACCTATTCTATGACAGATCTAAGCTTCCCCTCTATTTTTGTGCCTTTAGTGGGCCTAGTATTTCCGGCAATTGCAATGGCTTCTTTATTTCTTCATGTCCAAAAAAATAGGATTGTTTAAATATGATGAGACCAAATCTCATTAGTTTTTTTCAAGAAGGGGTTATAATGCTCTTATCCTTTTAGTAGAATATGATATGTGGTTTCTTCTGACTCTGAACACAAATGAAAAAACTTTTATGCATACGGATACATGATATCTGGGTAAATAGTTGTATATACGAATATAACTAATAAAAAACAATCAATATTCAAAATCGAATGGAAATCTATCTAACCAATTATTCCTAATGGTTCACAATCAATAAAGTAGTGCTAGTTGATAAGAGTTATTTCGGGAGCAGGAAAATCAAAAGAAAATTGGGGTGATTCTCTGAATTCCAATCAAATAGAACAGGATCTGGTATAGTATAATATGAACTGGCGATCAGAACATAGATGGATAGAACTTATAAGGGGATCTAGAAAAATAAGTAATTTTTGCTGGGCCTGTATCCTTTTTTTGGGTTCGCTAGGATTTTTAGTGGTTGGAACTTCCAGTTATCTTAGTAAGAATTTGATATCTGTATTGCCCCATCAGCAAATCGCTTTTTTTCCACAAGGGATTGTGATGTCTTTCTATGGGATCGCGGGTCTATTCATTAGCTCCTATTTGTGGTGCACAATTTTGTGGAATATAGGTAGTGGTTATGATCGATTCGATAGAAAAGAGGGAGTCGTATGTATTTTTCGTTGGGGATTCCCTGGAAAAAATCGTCGCATCTTCCTTCGATTTTTTATGAGAGATATCCAGTCAATCAGAATAGAGGTGAAAGAGGGTCTTTATTCTCGTGGTGTCCTTTATATGGAAATCAGAGGCCAAGGAGCGATTCCTTTGACTCGTACTGATGAGAATTTGACTCCGCGAGAGATTGAACAAAAAGCTGCTGAATTAGCCTATTTCTTGCGCGTACCGATTGAAGTATTTTGAACTGAAGAATTAATTGAATGCTTTCTCAGCATCAGGTAAGGAACTCGGTAATACCCTCTTTTGTTTTTTTAAAATGTGACTGAAGTTTTTTTTTTCGAATGTTCATTCGAGCAAGACATGTTAGATTCTATTTACTCCTTCTGTTGATGCACGCCCCATAGCATAGAATAAAAAAAACAAAAGGGGTAGGGCATATATGGAAGAAAACAACCAAAATACTAGACTCTTTTTGTGTGTGCAAAAAGTGTTTTTTATATGAGGTCCAACTCAATTCTTTCTTGTATACTAATCAAATAAAACGTCTAATAAGGACTAATAAGTATGGGTTTGTCACATATATCCGTATATCCAATCATTTCGGCATACAGAATTCCTCTTTTGAGGCCCAAGGTTGGGAATTGATATGTTAGATAGGGAAGGGATATACACAGTCAATTTCGTTTGTCAATCGATCTTTCTTTTTCTACTTTTGCCTCTTGCTAAAAAAAAGGATTGGATCTCTAATAACCAGCAGATAGTGAACCATTTCCAAATAATGGTTTTTGGGCACCTACCCCGGGATTCCTTTGTCTTGAGAAATCCGAATAATCTTCGTCACTTCAAGTGGCTTTTTCGAACATTCAAAACAAAAGAACAAATCAATTAGTTCGAATTTCTTCAATTGGTATACCTGGGAAGAAGATTTGCTTCTTATTATTTTTTCTTTCATCCGAGGCGGATTCTTATTCCATTTCGATATTTCTTCTAGTCAATTTAAAGAAGAAATAATTACACAAAAATCGGCAATAGATCTATAGGTTCCATACCTTGTTATAGAACTCGTGCTTCAAAGAAATATTAGATCAAATAGAAAGAATCGACGAATGAAGCAAGTTCATTAACAATTCACGGAACGGATCAAAAGTGAAAAAAAAGAAAGGGTCGATTTCTCTTCCTTATATTGCATCCGTAGTATTTTTGCCCTGGTCTATCTCTCTATCAGTTAATAAATGTCTGGAACCTTGGATTACAAATTGGTGGAATACCAGGCAATCCGAA